TTGAGCTGACATCCGTTACGGTCGTCATTCGATTCAAAGAATTCTCCGTTCCAGAAACGTACATGAGATTTTCATCTCATACGGCTCCTCCCCTGTGTGCATAATGAAAATAATACATGGAATCAAAAAAGATTGAAATATTCTCATTATGAATTCAGTGGGGCTAACGTTTTTACAAGAAATCTCTAGCCAACCTTTCTGCAAAAGATATTTTCTTAACATCACGCGTGTTGATACTGGTACTAGATAAAAATGTAAACTCCAACAATTTCTTTGTTCTCAACGCCCTTTAATTTCCAGGAATTAATCACTTCAACAGTCTTCTATGGTTCTAAGGGTATCCAAAGTACCAACGAGATGGATGTTTGTTATCCCAACCATTCTTTTTAGTCCCGATCCCGATAAGGAAAAGCGGTAATTTTAAACAAAGTTTTCGTGTTGTTGATTCCTAGGCGTAGCGCCTCTTCCCCTATGCGGCCTATTGGTACTAGTCTAGTATGGTAAGGTTGGCCTGTAATATAGAACCCATAGGTGTAACCTTTCGCTCAATACTCGAATCGACAATTGAAGCATCTGAGGCTGCATTAATCGGGGATACACGACAGAAGGAATTGTTTTATCTAGAAACTTCACCTTCAACAAGCGTAGATTTTTTCAATAATCTTTTTCGTTCTTTTCTATCCCGAATCTTCCGTCTTTCTCCTAAGACCGAAGCGGTAAATAAAAAAATAATCAAATCACACCATCTCTATAATAGGTAAATGCCTCTTTTTCTCCTGAAGTTGTCGGAATTATTCGTAATAAGATATTGGCCACAATTGAAAAGGTCTTATCAATAAAATTTTCATTTATCCGCGATCTAGGCATAGGTAGAAATCCATTCTATAATTCTTTTCATTAACTCTCGTGAGAAAACGATCCCACAAGTAAAGGAATTTTACAGTACGAAATAACATAAAAGCAGACTCATATCCAATTTTTTCTTTTTGAAAGGGGTCGATAAAAAATAAGAAATATTAGAATCCGATTCGATTTCATCAAAATGTAGTAGTATAAATGTAGTAGTATAAGAATGAAAGGAACTATTCCGATTTGATCAAAGTAGAAGAATCAAAGAATTTATCTTGCGGATTAGAAGAATTCGAGAAGTTTTTCTGAAATTAAGATCCAAAGAAGAAAAAAATCGAATAATTCTTCAATAATCCTTCTATAATGAAAATAGAATAACCCTCCGTTTTGTGTTTTGTGCATAGCGGGTAGACGCTTATACACTATACAATCAAATCAAAAAGGATGATTTATGAATTTGGAATAGATTTACGGGTTAAGGGGTTGTTGTTAAGCGACCTAAAATTGGAAAGAAATTTTCAAATTCTTATGGAAATTGAATTTGAATAAAAAGATAATTATGATCTAAAGGTATCCATTCACCATAGTCTAACAAAATAGACCGATCAGTTGATTCGTTCCAATTCATTGATTGAATCCGGTAAAAATATCAGAAAAAGGTAGGAGCGCCGTCTCCGTCTTGGCAAACAAGATATATCTTTATTGTTTTTAACCGTTTTTCAAAAAAAAAATTATATTATCTTTTTCTCCCAGCTCCCTGGCTCGAAGAAAAAATTCTTTCTTTGATGAAAAGTTTTCCATTTTTATAGCTAGAATGGATTCGAGTGTCTGTACCCATCTAACAATCGAATATGAACAACTCGCAATTCGCTCGGATTCTCGGTCATAATCATTATGTAGGAGAGATGGCCGAGTGGTTCAAGGCGTAGCATTGGAACTGCTATGTAGGCTTTTGTTTACCGAGGGTTCGAATCCCTCTCTTTCCGTATCTTCACCCAATTCACCAATGCTTCAGACCTTTCTTTGAGATAGATTCTCAATTCCTAATTTCTGTGATACGGAAGGAAAGAAAGAACGGGCAGGGAATAAAGATCTGCCTACTGATCTATGATACATGAATGGGAGAAAAATACAAATCTCCGGATCCAATTCCTTACCTTGTGTCCCTTTACTTAACTTAAGTGAAAGGGAAAAATTGTACGAACCCTTGGTTTGTTATTTTAGTTAGGTTTAAGTCTGACGAGAATAATATTCTACGACAAGTAATTCATTTATTTTCAAACCGACCCATTTACTATCTATTATTTGATTGACTAATCCTTTATATTGGAATGCGTGAAGAGTCAAATGCTTTGGCAATTCTTCATGGTGGGATGAATCAAGATAATTTTGAATCAGAGCTCTCGATTTTTGGTCATCCCTTGCTGTAATAATATCTCGGGGTTTGCAACGATAACTTGGTATATCCACTATACGACCATTAACTAAAATATGTCTATGATTAACTAATTGGCGGGCTTGAGGAATAGTTGAAGCCATACCCAATCGAAAAAGGATGTTATCTAAACGCATTTCAAGTAATTGTAGTAAAACCAGACCCGTTGATCCTTTGGCTTTTCCGGCGATACGAACATATTTAAGTAATTGCCGT